ATTTTCCGTTCGAATGACTTAATTGCAATTGGTTTGGTAAATGCCGTAATAGATGTCGTGAGATCCTCTCCTTCCCCCACCTCTCCTGAGGCTAGAATCGGGAGTCGGCGTCGAGAAGGGGGGCAGTCGGAAGTAGCGACTGCTTAATCGAAGGTAGCTTTTCTCTTCCCTCTTTCGGTCTTTGTCAGTCGCGAGTGAAGGGTCTTTGTCGCCAGTCTTTTTTCTCCGGGTTCAGTCGTCTTTTCTTCCCCCTACGAGTTAAAGGTCTTTGTACGAGAAGGTGACAATGAAAATGCTCGTACTTGAAATCGAGGCTTTTAAAACCAATTATTTATTGTCCAACCAACTTGTCTTGCCTCCTTCTTCCTTTGGTGCCTAGTCTATAGGTCCAATCTCATCTGCTAGCGCTTATTAGTTGCTTGGTCCGGACACATTCATCGATTTCTTTTCATTGTTCCCGTAGGCAATAATAGACTATTGTATAATATAGTATATTATACAATAATAAAGTATATTAAGTATATTAGACTTTATTATTCTAATTATTATTAGAGTAATAATCTTATTATAATATACTTAATAATAGTATATTATATAATATGTAAAGGTGCGAAGCGATTCTTGAAAGAAGGTTCTTTCTCGTGCTTGCAGCCGGGAAAATCTCGTAACTGAGTAATGCCCTGCTAGCTGCTTAAGCTAAGCTGATTAGCCCCGGACTAATCTATCTTCGGAGAAAAAAAGTGTCTTTTAACAAGACTTCACTAGTACTTGTGATGAAAGCAGTCTATTCTTGTAGCATATCTAGTAGGGAGAGCAAAGGCTCTGAAATTGATAACTACAAAAGTAGACTCTTCCCCTTCGTGAAAGAAGCTTTTAGTGGAATTGAGTGCTTGTATTGGTCGGTCCCCTCGCATTGGAGTGCTTGCTGGTTGAAGGGCTAGTCTTTAGCACAGTACGGGGAGCAGTAATACAATAGAGCTGTAACACAGAAATAAGTCGATTGCTACCATTCCTGAAAGAAGGTTTTTCTAAGTGTTTCGTCCGGGAGATATAGCTCATCAGCGCATACAGACAGAGATCCTGTGATTGGATCTTTACTAGAGACGGGAAGAACCTACGGAAGACTCCATAGCTGATAGAACCAAGGCCAAGGGCTGGACTCTAGAGAAAGTGAAAAGTGATCTGCACTATAGCTTCTCCCAGTCCTTCTTTGAGCTTTGCTTTGAGTGCGCTACTTCAATCAGTTAGTTTGTTAGCACGGGGGATAGAAAGTGCTTTTCCCTGCAGTAGGGTAAGGTGAGCCCCAGCTCTCTTTACTAGAGCCGAGACTGTACGAGGTTACGAAGTCAGTCCACTCAAGTGGAAATAATAAGACTGCTTCCATACCTTATCTCAGGTTCTCCTTTCCTTTAGTGCTGGTATGGGGCACTATCCTCGAAGTAAAGGAGAGAATAAATCAGTCTATTCTTTTAGCAAAGCAAAGAAAGTAGATAGTAAGGGGAGCGAAAGAAAGTGATTGGATCTTGACTTGACTTACAGGAGCAGCGCATACAGACAGAGTTGACTGCTTTTATCGGAGATAGAGTTTTCTAACTCTGATAGCAGTCAAGTACTAGCTCAAACCGCTTACTGGAAGAGCAGCGCAGAGAGCACTTTGACTTTTCTCTTGAGTAGAGTTAGTCGACTGAAGGGGGGGCACTGTCAGGGAAGAGAATTGAATAACCATTCATAGCAAAAAGAATCACGAAAGTGATTAGATCTTTTCTAGAGCAGAGCCACTGGACACTGTAAGGTAAGGGAGTAAGCAAGTCAACTACCTTTCCTTCAAAAGAATAGAAGCTTGTATTGGAGTGCGCAGGTTCGCTAAGTGCGTTTAGCTGTGTTATTGAGCACACGGCGGATTGGGCTTCTGCTTGAACTGGCCGGGAACCCTGTTCTATTGTTTGGTTCCTCGTCAGATTCACTTTCGCTATTCAATCCGAGAATAAAAAGGGATGCAAGGAGGCTTTTCTTTTTTCTTTTTATTGTTATCACAAGTGAGAGGAGAGGGACAGGTATCCCGCACCCCAACGAAAAAGAAATGAGTAGCTGGGATAGGATAAATGAGCGGGCTTTTTTTATTCAAAAATTGAGAAGAAAGGAGATTGGTAAGGAAAGATAGGAGGTGATTGAGAGATCACAAGCCTATTCCACTTACCGACGAGACTCTTATAATACAGAGATTAGTCTGGAATAGAAGAGGAAGGTCAGAGGTAGTAAGGTGTCCAGGTAGAGTGACTGTACAGGCAGTAGCTAGACCACTTGCATGTCGAACAGATCTAATCACAAGGGAGGATTAGGGGCGACATGACCTAGAAGCTCGTAGGCTATTGCTCAGTTCAGACTAAAGAGTCAAGACTAAGAAAAGAACTTTCTCGCGAAGATAGACAATGGTTACTGGGGACAGATGATTGGCTAGATCATCCGAGTCAATGCGATGACTCACCTTCCCGCTTCCAGAAGAAGGTCCGTCATCCTTGGTTCGTTAGGCGGCTACACCTAAGCCCATTCCCTCCGGATTCTATCCCAAGACAGCTCAACCAAGATAAAGAGATCAGGACTCGCTACTTCGGGAGAAAAGAGGAAAACGTCCAGTCCAACCTTACGGAGACCGAGGGGGACTGCCGAAAAGGAGGCATCAGAAAAGAAGGGTAGGCAGACAAAGCACCCACGATACTTATATAAAGCATCCTCGACCAAATGCGGGCCATCTGAGAAGGAAGAAGACGCATCTAATAAGTACCACAGGCAAAGAAAGTAACTAACAACAGCAGTCCACCGGATAAGTAGCTCAGTCCCAGCCAGAAAAGTAGTACTAGGAAAGCTTTTTAGTAGTGAACTCCGAAACACAAGGGACTACTATTAGAAGACAAGAGTAGAGTTCATATGCAACTCATCCCACCTCTCGTGAGGCGGAATTTCTTCCCTTTCTTCAGCCTGAAAATATATGATATGAATATGAATTCCTATTTCGCTACACAAATTCAACATATGGATCTCGAAGTCCAACCATAGCATTTTACCTATGAACAGGCACTGCATAAAGAAAAGAAGGAACATCCGGAACGGAATTACGATCGCTTCTCGTAACTGCATGACGCTTGTGGTAATACTCAACTCGATCAGCACTGGTGTGACTTCCATCACCGCTACAACTACCTAAAAAAAAGACTAGCTTTGGGTACTGCGGAAAGAGCAGACCTTCTTTCTTTCCACCTACGAAAAAACGGTGAAGATGCAAGAAGATGTCTGGCTTAAAGGGTACTGGTACTACTGGATAAAAGACTACCTACCGGGCACTACCTAGGCTAGCTTTCTAGACCTACAGAAGAGCGTGGATAGAGTAGTCATTATATCAATCATTTCTGGGGGCTACTAAAGATGTAGTGGAAGAGGTCGGAATTTTCCATTTCGTTATCCTCAAGACCGCCATTGGCGATAGTAGGCACCATCTTTTGATTTTGGTCTACGAGTGATTGCAAAAGCTAAAACTTTGTTGGGACCGACATAAGCAAGAGCTGGTGAATCACGGCTACTTAGCATCATGGCTACCAGCACCACCTGCATCAGTAATGGAAGTAGCTCTTTTGGATCGAGATGCAGTACCTCTTCAATAGCTCACGCACGGGTCGATAGTAGTAACATAACACATCTCATATCCTAAACGGCCCAACTAGTTGATCCCGCGTGCGCTAATTGAATTAACCAAACATTGATCAATGGCAGAATCAACGGGATCTAAAAGGAGAGGCAGAGCCAGAGACTGACCTTCAAGGTTAAAGGATATGATACCGTGGTTTCCCTACTATAGTAATAAGTATAGCGGTTTTCCCTCCTTAAAGAATCTAGTTTGAAGTATAGTTTGAAGGCTTCCGAAAGGCCGTCCGATCTTTACAGAACTGATGGAACTGCATCTCTAACTGCTTGTGCAGCTCTCAATGGAGACATCTGGGAGCAGGGTCTGCTCCCGGGAGAGGCCTAAAATCCTGCCGGAATGAGAGGGGCTCTTTGTTCTCGAATCGGAAGGTAGGGGCGCGCTTACGAACGTCGGGATCTCACTCCCTATGGCTACCGCTATTGGTCTTTCTGCCAGATAACATTAAAAAAAGAAAGATCTATTCTCAAATAATGATAATAAAATATTATAAGAAGTGACTGACTTGATAAGAAAAGTAAAGAGCATGACATCTCCCCTCTAAATCACTCAGCCTCTATTATCCGAAGATTGATTACGAGGAGCGAAAGCCACTCGACTTAAAGTACGAGGAGCGAAGACCATGGAAAAGAAACTATCAGGCTGAGAAATAGACCTCCAGGGGGAATATCTATCGATTGTTGGAGAATAATTATTGATTGAAGTGGAATCCTATAGACTATAGAATATTCAAAAAAGGAGGAAAAATGAAAAAATTTTTAAAAACTTCCTCGAAAAGCTCTATCAAAGACATATCTTAGCCCAGTTTTGATAATACTAGAACTCAAACAAGAAAAAACCCAATACAGATATCTAATCTTATCTTCGAACCAGCTTCTATCAAAGTAGCTATATAACAAACCCAGTTGGCTTGAAAAGGAAGCGACTTTCTTCTTTTACGGATCTTTCCCCAACGCTTTCTAGAACTGAGGATATCCCTTTGAACTTAGCCCCTTACTGATTGATCTCACTTTCCTAGGGTCCAGCTAATCCCTTTGACTAGGGACGAAGTGACTGACTTGATAGAGACAAGGTATTCGAAAAACTCAACCTCTTTTGGTTGCGCTTCAAAGATCGAGCTTTGAGATGTGAGATACTATTGTGAGATACTCCTGCCCTTTATTCTGCTATCCCTTATCCTTATCCCTGCGCTTGCAAAAAAGACTACTTTGTTGTCTGCTTGTTTACTACCTGCTAGCCTAAGGGACTGATGTCAAAGGTTTTAAGAAAGGAGCACTCCCAAGGCCAGAGAGAAGGACTTGAGGGGCGAAAGATTGTTTGGTAGAAGGAAGGGCCCTCTCAACTTATCCTATACTGCTTGGACTGGATGCCTTTCTATATATGCAGGGGCTTAGCTTAGTTCTGGAAATGGCTCCCTTGAAGGGGTAAGGGGGGGCAAAGCAGGTTATGAAATAGATTAGTGGGCCCTCCAAGAGAATGATCTTTAGCCCTACACTGGTACTCTGAGGAATGAGACTACTGAGACAGCTTGAAAGGCTTTCATTATTAGGAGGATACGCTCTCTTAGCCCCCGCTATCCCTAGAATGCTTGTGTACTGGATAGATTAGATTCCTTTTAAGAAATTGACTCCTCTTTTTCTAACTAAAAAAAAAAGCACTGATGGAAAGGGCAGGATGTGAGATAACTCAAAAGATAAGAACTGACCTGGACCGCTCTTATCCTATGGCCCGGCACGGCTGCTGGATCTTATTCGCTCGTATCATTCGCTAGTCTGGGGAAAGAATTCTTCCTCCAATTTTTTTTGGATTGAAAAAGATTTCTTTTCTACTGGTGAAACTTAGACAGATAGAAGAGGATTGCTCACTATAGGGCGTTGAGGATTGCCTTATCTCATTTACAATCCTTCTTTTTCTTTCCACCATCTCGTTTGCTTTCTTTCATTGCTGGCTAGCCTAAGAGGTACTTCTTTATTTTATACAGGTTTTCATAAATAGGTCTTTCTACTTGCTTGCCTAAAATCCTTATCCCATCGCTTGCCCTTAAATAAGCCTTTTTCCAAACCTTGGGAAAGATGTATTCCGCTTGCCTTATGACTCCAACTGGCTAGGCAACTTCTGCTTATGAGTAGTATTCTACTTTCATTTTTGTGCAACTACGGCTTCTGGATAGTAAAAGACTGGCCTGGCTTTCAAAGTTACTTCGTTCCTTTACACTGCCAAGAAAAGTTACTTGATTTCTCACAAACAGGAAGGTGTCTTGTCTTGGAAAGGAAGATGAAGATCAACTGCAACTAAAACAAAATAACTGGTCCATTACCCCCCCTTTGGACCGGCACCGGAACAGGCTGGAATCGAAGAAAATTCTCACTCGCCATAAAGAGGAAATCTCCTAAGGCTATTGCTTTGAATAGTTAAGGAAATGGAATCAATAATCAATCTTATTATAAACATTCTTATTATCATAAGATCTTTCTCACTTATCTAACTTTTCTATAGAAAGAGAAAAGGAAGTAGTAAGATTAAGAGGACAAGGGCCTATTTATGTACTGGTAAGAAATAGGAGGCTAATCTTTGGATTAGGACTTTGGAGCTTACCTTAACACTCCAAGAACTGTCTCGCTTTCAAACTGACTCGCAGGAAGAAGGACGGGATCGCTCGTATCGATAGAAAGTATTGGCTCGTCTGGTCTTAACAACCCTTTTGATCGGGGGGATTGTTAGGACCGCGCATTCCATCGCCTGGCTTCAAAATGAACTACTGAGACAGCTTGAAAGAAGACCTAGGTCGACAGAGACAGAAGGAAAAAAGGAACATTAGGCTCAGTCTATTGCCCAGCCCTGTAACCTTTAGACAAAGAAGCACCTTCTTACACAAGGTAGGATTTTCGCTTAGCTTAGCACTGACAGCCATAGGGAATCCCACTTTTGGGACTATACCCTACGAAAGGAAAGGTAAGAAAGCAAGCTTTTTGCAAGGAAAGAAGGTAATCCTACTAAGCGGAAGAAGAAATCCAAGATAAAAAAGGAATCAATAATCAATAAAATAGGAGTTCGGTCCAGAAATTGATCTATTAACGTTCGCCCTCATCATTCCATTACTATAGAGCAAAATACACATCCAAATTGCCAAGCACATGAGATATAAAGAAAAGTGTCTCCACCAGTATCTCTCTGCAAACAAAAAAGAAAAGGATAGTCTTTCTTCCCCAACTAGATCTCTTTCTTTTACTGGTTCATTGTATCCTGCATTCCTTTCAATCAATTCAATCAGATTCAGTACTGTCTATTTACTATTTAACTTGAATGCTTCTTTGTCTAAGTCTCTTTCTTTATCTTGCAGGAAGGTCAGATACCCCTTTTTTCTAAAATATCGAAGGCATGAAGAAGGACTTAAAATAGCTCGCAAAAGGAAGAAATAGAAGAAAAGCCTTTTTTATAGGGCAAGGCAGAACGAATAACTTAGACTGAACTGAATGACCCTATTCGCTCGGCTGTAAAGAGCACGGAGACTACTTATACGGGTACTACTGCTACCGGGATAGGGAAGACTTATACTGTGCTACATTCCTGACTCAAAAAGCAACTCCAACTGCAAAGGGACAGGGTGGGTCCAACTTCCACTTTTTGGGAAGCATTAGAAGGGAAGCTCGACTGTTAAGGATAAGGAGAGGAAAGAAAGAAACGCGAGACTAAACGAGCGGAATACTTGGATGTCAATGTCAAGTAGAGGAAAGCGAAAGGATCAGGGGCTGAAAGGGCACTAATAATAGAATATAGAAAGTCTTACCTGGTACTGCAACTCGCTCGAAGGCTTGACAAAGAGTTATGGATAACTACGGGCTTCCCGAATATCGCTTGAAAGAACTTCTTTTTCACGGCTTGAAAACGAACTAGCCCTATACCTTGATATCCAAAACTTCTTTTGCCCGAACTGCTTTGCCTTCAAAAGAGGAGAGCGTTACACTTCTAAATACAGGAATCTACAAGAGATAGACTAAAGGAAAGATGAAGTCTTCCTCCTCACCCATTATATAAAAGGTATTCAAAATCGACTTCCTTCTTCACTCTTGTTCTCATTGAATGAACTCATAGATTGGCTTTCTTTCTTGTCTACTGGATTGCTTGCGTACTGTAACGGAGAAAGAATGAAATAAGCTGGCCTTGATGGAACTGGCTCACTTCCTGCAAGGAAACTCACTCTCACTATTGGCTCGCTGGGATTAGGAGTGGATAGGGAAGGAATGGAAACTAGCTCAGAATCTCTTTTTGAGAAGGTAGCTCGGGATCCAAGGTCTCCTGCTGATGACTCTAGCTAAAACAGAGGCTCGCCCCACAGCGAATGGAACTAAAATAAAAGAAAGGGATGAGGAGTTTTTTTTGGAAGTTTGAGAGATAGTGAGGAAGAATCCTGGGTCAGGCTTTCCTTCGATGGTGGGCCGCTTTATGATATAGGTCTTTCGAAAGTTCCCTTTCGGACTGCTATAATGCTACTCCTGGTCTATAATAGTGCGGGTAGGGTTCTATCTCTTTCCTGAGGAGAGCTCACTAGATTGATTTCTCTGGGGTTTTCGTCTTTCTACCTGGCCCCTGAAGTTCCTCTCTTTGTCAGTCCTCCGTTCCTGAATTTCCTTCAAATGGAAGTGCTTCCGCTTTCCAATTCATATTCTTAAAAGAAGATCCATTCCAATACTGTTTTTGGTTGTCTGCCCATCAAATCAAGCTTAAGAAAGGAAAGGATCTTACGTCGTAGAGATTTCCGACTTGAAGAAAGCCATTCAGGGCCCACGCTTCTCGATTCCAATCTTGCACATGACAGGCAAGTCAATAAACACCTGGCTTCTTCGAGGAGTAAGACAAGGATCTTCACCAACGGGGACCGGCTTCTAGGGTCCATTTCGGACCACTCTAAGCTCTATAGGGCGGTGGCTTCTCGAGAACAGGGATTCCGTTTTTTTTTTTTTTAAGAGCCCTAAATATTAATCTGAATTATCCGTGAATCTCAATGACCAAGAAAGAAATAGGCAATTGGTGCGGGAAAGAACCATAGAATACCTGGAATTCCCGAGAAATATTTTTCTGAATTATTTATTCAATTCATTTTCAAATAAGTCGTATCTTGTTCAAACCAATAAATAGAGCTGGGGTTATAGTTAAAGCAGCCAGTATAAAACCGAAATAACTAGTTATAGTAAGCATGAAAGGGCTTTATTAGATATGTTTTTTTTTCTACATATGTTGATAAAACACTTACCTAAGTTTCCATTTTTCCCAGATACGAGGGTAATAAAAACCAATTAAGAGAATTAGTTTAGTTCCAATGGAAAATTCATGATTCATCGGTCATTATAGATAATACTAAAAAAAAGATAGAGCGACATAACATAGGTAGAAAAAAATTGATTCATCAGATGTGACATCGACCGATCCTGTGATTCCGAATCAACAGGTTCATTGTGCAATTTTTGAGTTGAGTAAAGTAACAGTAATAAGAACTGTGTCGTGTAACTTCATTCGAAGATGAAATTCTATTTTCATTAATTTTGGAATAAAAGAATTGGATTTGAAAATAGCTTCAATTCCATTTTTTTGGAGCGAACGACCCGATACTACCTTATTACTTATTTTAACTCATTGCATTCGGTATAGTAATAAATAGGTTAGTTAATTACCCATATTATATCGAATAAGAAGAAAAAAAGGTGTTCCACCATCCATCGAAAGGATCTATCGAGAAACAAAAACTTTTACTTTTTACTTTATTTAATATTTAATTGAAATTTTCAATTTAAATTGACTTTATTTTTGTTCTCTTTTTCGGGTCCAAAAGTCGATTCGAAGACGAGCCACCTCAATTATCCTTTTAGGTTCCATATTCCGTCTTTCCATATCATGGAGTTCCATACTTGTAGTTTGGTCAAGAAAGAATCTTTGTCTTGGACCTAATCCAACAATGATTGCATCACGAATATTGATTGTTACAACTATGTTTTCTTTCTTTCAAACAATATTATCTACTTTTTTATTCCAAATTTGATTTTTATTTATGGCGCTAAACATTTTATTAATGTTCTAGTTATTTATATAGTATTTATACTATAATATTATACCAACCAATTACTTGAAATGTGCCGGATTCGAATAAAACTTTTAACCAAAAAGGGATAGATTTCGCATATAATTGAATTGTGTCAATACAATAATATCTTTCATTAATTATTAGAACCCATTGATCATTGACTTACATTTTCCCAAGATCCTTACTTTCTATTATGAAGCCAATAAGGGAAACCCTATAAGAAATTTGAG